CTGGAAAGACGAATAAATGGATCCATATAAAATAGATGAAACGAATAGTCCAAAAATTGCTATACTTACTGAAAAAACTAAAACTGCGTTTGTCAAAAAATCATACCAATCCGCGGAATCGTTTGAATTTGGGTGAAAAAATTTTGTGGATGGAGTTAACCATTTTGATAATATATCAAAATCTAGTTCTCCTTGATCAAAATGAATTCCTATTAATCCAACGAATAAAGTAAACAGTACCAATACAAGCAGAGGAAATAGCATAGTATTGTCCGATTCATAAGGATAGGTATAAGTGTATTTATTTCTAAAGTAAGTACTAAAATATCGTATATTATTTCTTACATTTTCATGAATTGGATATGTATCCTTTGAAAAAAAAGAGACCCTATTGTTCATGGTTGATAAAAACAAATTTTTATTGACTACCATAGGTACTTCTTTTCCCCACGGGGATATTGAATAAAGGAAACTATTTTTAGTACTACTGTAATCTTGAAAATGAACGCGCAAATATCCATCAAAGGTTAATAAATACATTCGAAACATATAAAATGCAGTTAATCCCGCCGTGAAGGAAGCTATTAGTGCGAAAATTGGTGAATATAACCAACTATCCTTAAGAATTTCATCTTTGGACCAAAAACAAGCAAGAGGTGGAATACCACAAAGAGAAAGTGTACCTAATAAAAAAGAAATTCTTGTAATTGGAACATATCTTGTTAAACCACCCATAAGAACCATATTCTGACTTTTCTCTGGTGAATATCCAACAATAGGTTCCATTGAATGAATAACGGAACCGGATCCCAAAAACAATAAAGCTTTCGAATAAGCATGAGTAATCAAATGAAATAAAGCAGCTCTATAAGAACCTATACCTAGAGCTAACATAATATAACCCAATTGAGACATTGTAGAATAAGCTAAACTTCTTTTAATGTCTCGTTGAGCAAGAGCCAAAGTAGCTCCTAATAGTACTGTTATTGTGCCTATTAAAGAAATGAAATTCATTATGTAAGGTATAACTATGAAAAGAGGAATAAGCCGAGCTACAAGAAAAATTCCTGCTGCTACCATAGTAGCTGCGTGTATAAGAGCCGAAATGGGTGTGGGTCCTTCCATAGCATCGGGTAACCATATGTGAAGGGGAAATTGTGCGGATTTCGCAACTGCACCAAGGAATAAAAAAGAAGCGCACAGAGTAACAAATAAAGAATTGACTCCATTATTATGAAGCAAATTATTAACAATTTCGAACAAATCTCGAAATTCGAAACTACCCGTTATCCAATAAAAACCTAAAATTCCTAATAATAAACCAAAATCCCCTATACGGTTGGTTACAAAAGCTTTTTGACAAGCACTTGCTGCAACGGGTCGCGTGAACCAAAAACCTATTAATAAATACGAACACATTCCCACAAGTTCCCAAAAAAGATAAATTTGTATAAAATTGGAACTCGTAACTAATCCCAACATAGAAATATTAAAAAAACTCATATAAGCAAAAAATCTCAAATATCCTTGGTCGTGAGACATATAATTGTCGCTATAAATAAAAACCATGATTCCAACAGTAGTAATCAATATTGACATAATAGAAGTAAGTGAATCGATCAAGTGTCCGAATTCTAAAGAAAAATCATTATTGATGGTCCAAGACCATATATATTGATAGATAAAACTTCCATTTATTTGCTGAATAGCCAAATTGGCCGAAAACGCCATAGCTATACTTAACATCAAAACACTCGGAAAAGCCCACATACGACGAATATTTTTTGTTGCTGCGGGAATAAGCAGAAGTCCAAATCCCATTGACATAGTAACTGGAAATGGAAGAAAAGGTATTATCCATGCATATTGATATGTATGTTCCATAAAAACAAATTTTCATTTTTTTTTCTTATAATTATTTCCGATTCACCAATTTTTATCTCTTTCGAAAAGAACAATAATAAATCAACAAAAAAAATATATACGAAAACCTTTAAATATTTTTATTTTTCATTATTCTGAACTATCTTTTTATCAAATATGGGAAATATGAAAAAAGTGACAGTTGGTTAGTCGAAAGGAATGCCTAGGTAAAATCGATTACTTAGTTATTAACTTTAAGTATCTAAAAAAGTATCTAAAGAAAGATATCTATTAAGACAGAGAATATGTATGTGATTTAAAATTATTCTGTCGATTTGTAACTATATCGTATAATAAGAAAAAACTAAGGAAAACGGTTACACCAAAAGAGTACTTGACTCAAATATGGATCAGAGTATGCATCAATAATTAGATTCTAATCCAACAGGAAACCGATCTTTATCATAAATCTTAGAATACTCCTCTTATAGAACGGAAATAAAAAATAACTAAAAAGTCTCTCTTGTCGGGTAATGGAATGTTTTGTTTAACGGATTAGTTACTAGTTGAAATTAGAACTCAAATAAACATGTCACTCTAAACTTAATGAATTAATAGTAAAAAAAATTCCTTTTAAATTGATGTCCCCGCTTATTATATATTCTATTTTTTTTTCCTAATCTATTATATATGTGATATACGCGTATATATATATATTTATATATATATTAAGATATATTTAAGATATATAAATTAAGATATATAAAAAAATAAAAAAAAAAAAAAAATGGTATGTAGAAATTATTGACATAATTTAAGTATAAAAAATGACGAAAAAGAACGATCTATTTTGATTTGAGAAATATATGTCTTTCACATACAACGATAAAAATGAGTAATTCTTTTTGAATGGCAGTTCCAAAAAAACGTACTTCTATATCAAAAAAACGTATTCGTAGAAATATTTGGAAGAAAAAGGGATATTTTGCTGCAGTAAAAGCTTTTTCTTTAGCTAAATCGATTTCCACCGGGAATTCAAAAAGTTTTTTTGTGCGGCAAACAAGTAAAAAAAATTTGGAGTAATCTAAAATTTCACGGCTCGAACAACTTCTCATTTTGGAAGATGGAAAATTTCCATTAACTAATGTATTGAACTGTATTGAATTCCTTATATAGTAGTTAGAATTAGTTGCTGTGGTATGTAGAATAATAATTTTTCCGTCTACTCTGGGTTCTAAATATTCTTTTTTTTCATTCTCGTTTTTATTATAGTTGATTTCATTTGTGATACTGTATTTTTCTTTTCACAATAGATTTCTATTGTGAAAAGAAAAGTACAGTAAATTGCGATAGGACAGTAAATTGCGATAGGTATGGAAACTGTTTTTTTATACGTCTAATTCAAAATAAAAGGGCAATTCATTGGTTTGATCATAAATTCGAAATATTATGTACACAATAAAGAATATTATACATTATATTAACTAATTTAACTAATATAGTTATATATTAATTAATATTCATTAATTCTTAAATATGAATTCTTAATAAATTCTCATATAGTTAATGATACTAAGGTATAAAAATCATTAGAAAAATCCCTTGATTTCGTATTGTGATACATTACATATAAAATGAAATCCTAGCTATGCTGTTTCATTCTTTTAATTGATAAGAGGAAATCCATTTTTTTGTTTTTACGATTCAATTCATTTTTCATTTAATTTATCCGATTTCATGGATTTAAAATGAATAAAAAAAAACAAAAAATAGAAAAAGGGGAAACTCGGGAGTTTATACCTCGATTTAGAACAAAACTATGAATTTCAAGCAGCACTTTTTATTCAATTCATCAATTCTAATGTTTCCTAAACCATATGGAATCCTTTAATCTCGACGATTCAACACGGATTGACTATTATTATTTCAAGTAAGCCGCCATGGTGAAATCGGTAGACACGCTGCTCTTAGGAAGCAGTGCTAGAGCATCTCGGTTCGAGTCCGAGTGGCGGCATACTATAAAAAAAGAAACACAACGGATCCTATAATGTATTTAATTCCTAATTTCAATTCTGTAATGGGAACCCCATTTATGTTTATGATATTTGCGACTTTAGAACATATATTAACTCATCTCTCTTTTTCGATTATTTCAATTGTGATTACGATTCATTTGATGAACTTATTAGTTTACGAAATCATAGGATTGCATGATTCGCCGGAAAAGGGGATGATAGCGACTTTTTTCTTTATAACAGGATTATTAGTTACTCGTTGGGTTTCTTCGAAACATTTTCCTTTAAGTAATTTATATGAGTCATTAATCTTTCTTTCATGGAGTTTTTCCATTATTCATATAATTCCCAAGATGCGGAATCATAAAAATGATTTAAGTGTAATAACCATACCAAGTGCCATTTTTACCCAAGGGTTCGCCACATCGGGTCTTTCAACTGAAATGCACCAATCGGCAATATTAGTACCTGCTCTACAATCTCAGTGGTTAATGATGCACGTAAGTATGATGTTATTGAGCTATGCATCTCTTTTATGCGGATCATTATTATCAGTTGCTTTTCTAGTTATTACATTTCGAAAAAACATCGATATTTTTTGTAAAAGCAATAATTTCTTAATTAAGTCATTTTTCTTTGGGGAGATCCGCTACTTGAATGAAAAAAGAAATGTTTTTAAAGACACCTCTTTTCTTTCATTTCGAAATTATTACAAATATCAATTAACTTGGCGTTTGGATTATTGGAGTTATCGTGTCATTAGTTTAGGATTTATCTTTTTAACTATAGGTATTCTTTCTGGAGCAGTATGGGCTAATGAGGCATGGGGATCTTATTGGAATTGGGACCCCAAGGAAACTTGGGCATTTATTACTTGGACCATATTCGCGATTTATTCACATACTAGAACAAATCCAAGTTTTCAAGGTGCAAATTCGGCACTTGTAGCTTCTATAGGATTTTTTATAATTTGGATATGTTATTTCGGAATCAATCTATTAGGAATAGGTCTACATAGTTATGGTTCATTCACATTACAATTTAATTAAATAAACTCCAAGAGAAACACATAAGAACATCCCCCTATATATAACGAAAGTTCGTGCGAGTTTTTGAGAACCCTTTATTCAAAGGGTTCTCAAAAACTCGAGATACATCTCATTACAATCCTAACTAACTTTTTTGCGTTATACGACGAACTCAAAATGAAAGAATTATATATAAGACTTTGCTTTCTATCTCATTAATGAAAACTATCTATTAAAATAATTAGATAGGATAGCTTGTACCTTGTCAACTGATAGCGAGAGAACGAAATCGGGATAAATACCAACCCCTATTACAGGTAGAAAGATACAGATCGAAATAAAGAGTTCTCGCGGTCCAGAATCCATAAAATTCGAGTTTCGGGCGTTGAATAGTTTATACCCATAGAACATCTGACGTGACATAGATAATAAATAAATAGGAGTTAATATCATTCCAATTGCCATTACAAATGTAATTAGCATTTTGGGCATTAAAAGATATTTTGGACTGGTAATTATTCCAAAAAAGACTGCTGATTCCGCAACAAAACCACTCATCCCCGGCAATGCAAGAGAGCCCATCGAGAAACTACTAAACATGGTAAATATTTTTGGCATTGGAATAGATATCCCACCCATTTCGTCGAGATAAACAAGACGTATTCTATCACAACTCGTTCCCACTAAGAAAAAAAGTGCAGCACCAATAAATCCATGAGAGAGTATTTGTAAAATGGCCCCATTGAGTCCCATGTCGGTTATAGAACCAATTCCTATAATTGTAAAACCCATGTGAGATACAGAAGAATAGGCTATTCTCTTTTTTAAATTGCGTTGACCAAGAGAGGTTGAAGCTGCATAGATTATTTGGATTGTCCCCACTATCACCAACCAGGGAGAAAATATAGAATGAGCATGTGGTAATAATTCCATATTGATCCGAATTAATCCGTAGGCTCCCATTTTTAATAAGATTCCGGCCAGAAGCATACATGTACTGTAATGCGCTTCCCCATGAGTATCGGGTAACCATGTATGTAGGGGTATAATCGGCGATTTGACAGCATAAGCAATAAGGAAGCCGAAATAGAATATTATTTCCAATGTCACAGGATATGATTGATTGGCTAATCTTTCAAAATCCAATGTCGGCCCATTGGAACCGTATAAACCCATACCCAGAACTCCTATTAATAGAAAAATGGAACCCCCCGCAGTGTACAAAATAAACTTTGTAGCTGAGTACAAACGTTTTTTTCCTCCCCACATGGATAAAAGTAAGTAAATAGGAATTAATTCTAACTCCCACATGATGAAAAAAAGTAAAAGGTCTCGAGAAGAAAACGATCCTATTTGACCACTGTACATTGCTAACATCAGGAAATAGAAAAATTGCGAATTTCGAGTAACCGGCCAAGCTGCTAAAGTAGCTAAAGTAGTGATAAATCCTGTCAGTAAAATAGGCCCTATGGAAAGCCCGTCAATTCCCAGTCTCCAGTGAAAATCAAAAATATCTATCCATTTGGAATCTTCCCCCAATTGAACTAACGTATCGTCCAATTGGAAATGATAACAGAATACATAGGTTGTTAGAAGGAGTTCGAGTAAGCATATACATATAGTATACCACCTAAATACCTTATTTCCCCTATGAGGAAAAAAGAAAATTGAAGAACCCGCGAATATCGGCAAAACAACAAGTATTGTTAACCAAGGGAAATAACTCGTGATAAAGACAAGATACGGATTGATTGACCAAAAAGCCCGTTGCTCGAGAAAATATATTTTCCCGAGCAACGGGCTTTTGTCGGTAAAAAGGAATCAAACGATTCAAGTGGAGTTTTTTATAACGTATCAATAAGATAGACCCATGCTGCGAGTTGTTTCATGCCATAAATAAACACGGACACTCAAAAAATCTGTTGGGCAGGCGGATTCGCATCTCTTACAACCTACGCAGTCCTCGGTTCTCGGGGCGGAAGCAATTTGCTTAGCTTTACATCCATCCCAAGGTATCATTTCCAACACATCTGTGGGGCAAGCCCGTACACATTGAGTACACCCTATACATGTATCATAAATTTTGACTGAATGCGACATTGGATCTATAAATTCCAGTTTTGAACATAAAAAATTTTTGATCTGGTAAAATAAGTAGACTTTTATATTGTGGACACCAGATAAATCAATGGTTTATCAAAATCTTAAGAATCAATAGATTTTAAAATCTGTTCATGAGAAAGGACCAGGGGGCTTTGATTTTCGTTTCAATAACATGCTAATACGAGTCACACATATTCATTCAAATTGTCCGACAAATGGTAAATTTTCTTACTATAAATAAACAAATAAACTTATTATATCTATCCATATATAAATAATAAATAGATATATATTATCCATTTAATAGATATGCTAATTTTGACTAATTATTCAATAAATTCGATTGATTGATACGAATTGATTTTCTGTTACGATGGATCGACGAAACAATAGCTAGCCCAATAGCTGCTTCAGCGGCCGCAATAGCTATAATAAAGATAGAAAAAATATCTCCTTTTAATTGTCGACTATCAAATACATCAGAAAATGTTACGAGATTTATATTAACCGAATTTAGTATAAGCTCAAGACACATAAGTGCCCTAACCATGTTTCGACTTGTGATCAGTCCATAGATACCGATAGAGAATAAATAGGCACTCAAAAAAAATACATGTTCGAACATCATTGACTAATTCCTCATCAATCTAGATTCATTTCAACATGAACAATAAGTCAATCGATTCGATTGACTAGAATAGAGCAATTACAGAAAAAAGAGGGTATTGGCATTAGATTTAACTAAAATAAAACCCTTAACCTTTTTCATTTTAGAATATATAATTCTAAGAATTTTTTGAATTCTGAATTCTAAGTATTTATTATTGACGGGCCATAGTAATTGCACCTATCAAAGAAACTAAAAGAATTATAGAAATAAATTCAAACGGGAGATAAAAATCTGTTGATAAATGAATTCCAATTTGTTGAACGTTACTTACAAGGTCCTGTTCGATAATCTGGTTTGATTTTGTAGTCCAAATAATTCCGTACCAGGACGTATCCGAGATAGTAATAATTAGTGAAAAAAAAATACTTGTACAAACCAGTGAAGTAACCCCATCTCCAACGGTCCAAAGATAGGAATTATTGGAATATTCTGAACCATTCATGAACATAACAGCAAATATAATTAAGACATTTATGGCTCCCACATAAATAAGGAGTTGTGCGGCAGCTACAAAATAGGAGTTCAATAGAATATAGAATAAGGATATACAAACAAGAACCAATCCTAATGAAAAGGCAGAATAAATGGGATTGGTAAGTAATACTACCCCCAGACCTCCTAATATAAGAAATGATCCTAGAAATACTACAAGTATATCATGTATTGGTCCGGGTAAATCCATTATGTATAAAATAAGAGATAAAGATAAATAAGTCGAAATATTTCATGACCTTACTAAATGGTCCAGGAAAGAGAAAGGGCTTTGCCTTTTTTATCTGAAAGAAAAAAGAAAAAACTAGTTCGAATTTTATATTTCGAAAAAATAACGAAAAGTAGAATCTATTCTGAAGTTTAAATTTAAAGAATAATTCTCAACAAACAATCAATAGTTATGTAGTTTATGACCAACCAAAAGAAGCCGGGATCCTCTATACCTAAAGAAAATCTTAGTAATCGGTAATCGTTCTTGAAGTAAGGGGTTTATCTCTGTCTATTTGGATTTGAGTTGAATTCATAACTGTTTGAATTGAGTAATCCTCCATTACTGACATCGGTAACCGACCTAAAGCAATTTGATTATAATTCAATTCGTGACGATCATAAGTGGAAAGTTCATATTCTTCAGTCATTGATAAACAATTTGTTGGACAATACTCGACACAGTTACCACAAAATATACAAACCCCAAAATCAATACTGTAATTACGCAATTGTTTCTTTTTAATATTCCTTTCAAATCTCCAATCAACAACAGGTAAATCTATGGGACATACACGAACACATACTTCACAAGCAATACATTTATCAAATTCAAAATGGATTCGGCCGCGGAAACGCTCTGATGTGATCGATTTTTCATAAGGATATTGAATAGTTACGGGTAAACGATTTGTATGGGATAAAGTAATTATGAAACTTTGACCGATGTATCTTGTGGCTCGTATTGTTTGTTGACCATAATTTATGAAACCGGTCACCATAGGGAACATATTGTGGATATCCATGACTAAATTGATGTTTTTTTCTCTTGTTTGAGATAGTTGTTATTAGACTATCGTTATCTTATTCTGCTATTTAGAGAGAAACAAGTTGAGAAGAAGTTGTCAATAATAGATTACCTAATGAAATAGGTAAAAGAAATTTCCATCCAAGATTTAATAGCTGATCCATTCTCATCCTAGGTAAAGTCCATCTTGTTGTGATAGAAATGAAGAGAAAAAAAAAAGCTTTAGCTAATGTAATAAAGATACCAATTGTCATTCCAAAGACTCCGGCAATTTTATTTATTTCGAAAAGTTCAGGAATGAATATATATGGAATAGATAAATTCCACCCACCCAAGTAAAGCACTGTTGTAAATAATGAAGAAACTAATAAATTTAGGTAAGAGGCAAGGTAAAATAAACCATATTTGATACCCGAATATTCTGTTTGATAACCTGCTACTAATTCCTCTTCCGCTTCTGGTAAATCAAAGGGCAATCTTTCACATTCTGCTAGAGAAGAAATAATAAAAACTATAAATCCTATGGGCTGACGCCAAAGATTCCACCCCCAAAAACCATATTTTGACTGTGCCTCAACTATATCAACTGTACTTGAACTGTTAGATAATCATAGTCGATAATAACATGACTGCTGAAATCGCTATTCCAAAACCGTACATGAGACCTCAGCTTCATACGGCTCCTCTATGGCCGCAAATAAATGCAAGTAAGGACTTGTTCGGTATTATCACCATTTTGGATGATAAACGGAATAAAGATACATCAGAAAGTCCCGAATTAGACCAATGGAATTCCGTCTGCTAGAGTAAAAAGGGCGCTTCCGAATTTATCTCATTCATTATTATTTCAATTTCTCTTTGTTTGATAATAACTTAATCCTTTAATAAAATACTCGTTATACCAATAAATATAAAGAACGAATTAGGCATTAGTTCAAAATTCATAATTAAGAATTCTGTATGTATAGATATGGATGGCAAAAAAAATAAGAAATAAAAATATTTTCTTATTTTCATCCATTTTTTATCATTCGATTTCCTTTTTTCCTGGTCTTCTTTCTCAGAGGAAGGTATTCTAAAAAAGAAATAAATAAAAGATTAATTCGTTTTTGATAGTCATTTCTTTAATCAGTGAATAGGAGCATACTCTAGATCGGAATCACGGGGAAGTACTGCTTCGTCATTTCTACTAACTTAAAGCCCTCATTATGATTCGTTTTATCAAAAAATTTATGCAAAAATACCTTTTTTTGATACCTTACATTATCTCCATTACTAATCTTTTGTGTACCTTGGTGTTTCTAGCTGTTCACTGATTTTTGATTGATCCCCGGTATGGTAATACATACAAGACAGTAGTAGAAACCTCATACAGTCGATCTTTTGTACCCGCTTCAAGATATGATGACTAATCAAAGAATATCAATCTTGGGGTAAATAGTTTATACTATTTATGTTTACTTCAACTTTATTCTTGTACATAGGGAATGAGATTTTCTCTTCTTACTGCAAATTTGGAAGCAGTTTTATTTTACTCAGATGACTATCTGGTTTAATTTATCGAACCTAATAATGAATAAAAAAATGAAAATATTTATTCAATATATTCAACTCCCTTATTTATAGAAAGGGGGGAAAGGCTCATGTTCCAACGAATCACACGTAGAGATATTGATAACACACATAGAGTTAATGGTATTTCATAACTAATAGATTGAGCAGCAGCGCGTAGACCACCCGAAAAGGAATATTTATTATTCGATCCATATCCTGACATAAGAAGTCCAATAGGAGCAATACTTGAAATGGCGATCCATAAAGAAACACCTATACTGAGATCGGCTAAAACAAGTCGATATCCAAAAGGAATTACTAAATAACTTAGTAAAATTGATATGACCGCGATAGACGGCCCGACACTAAACAAACGAATATCTCCTCTAGATGGGAGAAGGTCCTCCTTAAAAAGTAGTTTGGTCCCATCTGCTAGAGCTTGAAGAATTCCAAATGGTCCGGCGTATTCCGGACCAATACGTTGTTGTATTGCTGCGGATATTTCTCTTTCTAACCAAACAATTACCAGTACCCCCATCGTGACTCCCAATATAAGGGTTAAAATGGGAACAAGGATCCATATTAGTCCATAGACTTCTTTTAAACATTCCGATCTAGAAAAAGAATTGATAGCTTGTACTTCTATCGTATCAATTATCATTTCAACGATCAACTTCTCCCATAATAATATCTATACTACCTAGTATCGTCATGATATCAGCCAATTTCATTCTTTTAACTAGTTGAGGAAGAATTTGCAAATTTATGAAACCTGGTGGACGAATTTTCCATCTCCAGGGAAACACACTACTATCTCCTATCAAATAAATCCCTAATTCTCCTTTTGGTGCTTCTACTCTCACATAAAGTTCTTGTTTTGACAATTCAAAATTGGGAGAAAGTTTTTTTGTAAGAAATCTATATTCAAAATTATTCCATTGGGAATTTTTTTCTCTATTAAAGCGTCTGACTTCTAAATTCTCATAGGGTCCCCCAGGAATTCCTTCTAGAGCCTGTTGGATAATTTTTACGGATTCCCCCATTTCGCCGATTCGTACTAAATAACGAGCTAGTGAATCCCCTTCTTTTTGCCATTGAACCTTCCAATCGAACTTATTGTAACACTCATAAAGATCAACTTTACGAAGATCCCATTGGATTCCAGAAGCTCGTAACATGGGTCCTGATAAACCCCAATTTATTGCTTCCTCTCCATCAATAATGCCTACTCCTTCCACTCGTTCCAAAAAAATGGGATTCCGTGTAATAAGTTTTTGATATTCAACAATTCCTGTTAAAGAATAATCGCAGAAATCAAAACATTTATCTATCCATCCATAAGGTAGATCGGCAGCTACCCCTCCGATACGGAAATAATTATGCATCATTCGCATACCTGTGGCGGCTTCGAATAGATCATATAGCAATTCCCTCTCTCTGAAAATATAGAAAAAGGGAGTTTGCGCACCAATATCCGCCATAAAAGGTCCTAGCCATAATAAATGAGAAGCTATACGACTAAGTTCCAGCATAATTACTCTAATATAACTAGCTCTTTTAGGTACTTGAACACTTTCCAATCGTTCTGGTGCATTTACCGTTATTGCTTCTGTGAACATAGTGGCTAAATAATCCCACCGTGTTACATAAGGCAAATATTGTATAATTGTTCGATTTTCCGCTATTTTTTCCATTCCTCTGTGTAAATAGCCCAATATGGGTTCACAGTCAATAACATCTTCACCATCGAGAGTAAGGATCAGTCGAAGAACTCCGTGCATGGATGGGTGGTGAGGACCCATATTAACTAGCATGAAATCCTTTCTTGTAGCCGGTACAGTCATATCTTTTCTTCCTTAATTTGTTATTCCATTCCATGAATTTCTCAAAATGAGGTTCATCAAAATGAAAAATCTAATAACTAATAAAAAAAAATTCAAACCAATCTTAAAATTTTCATTAACGAGTTTTTGACTCCCGGATATTTAACTGATCAATTAATTTCTTATAGCGTACTCTATTTTTCTTTGACAAATAATTCAGCAGCCGTTGACGTTTTCCCAGAATTATCCGTAGACCTCTTTGCGATAAAAAATCTTTTTTATGTAATTTCAAATGTAAAGTGAGTCTCCATATCTTATTGCTAAACCCTAAAACTTGAAATTCAACAGACCCACAGTTTTCTTCTTTTTCTTCTTGTGGAATAACCAATATGAATGAATTTTTGATCATAAAAAACCAATTTTTCTATATTTTTTTTTCTTTTCCGTGAATTTTCTCGATCAGGAAAAATAATAATTATACTAGTCATTTTAATCTAGTACACGCAAAAATTTGTATTTATTCATATACACTACTTTGCTTTCATATATTTTATATATTTAATATTATATAATATATATTTAATATTATATAATATATTTATATATATTTATAAAATATAAAATCAAATTTTCTTTTTTTTAGTTATGTTATCCAAATCAAATGAAAAATTTGATTTGGATAGAAAGGGATAATACATTTATACATTCCCAAAAGAAAATTCTTTTTTTAGGGGAAAGGGGATGGATTTCTTCCGAAATCCATTGATATTTAATCAAATCGGTGTCATGATATGTATCACATGACATAGAAAATGTATTTACTATTAACTTACTCTGTTCTGAATTAACTAATTCAGAATCGTGGATACATATGTATCCTTGACATACTGAAACGACTGCCATTATCGGTATCAAACCAATACCGATTCATACAAGCTAAATCTTCTAATCGATAATTGGGCCAAAGAAACAATTTGAATTTGATTAATTTATTTGCATCCATATTAAAATGCGTGTCCTTATTCAAAAATTGTCCACAGTTTCTTATGTTGTTTTGATTGCAAAATTTTTTATTTTTATCCACAACATCCCAACTCTGGGAATTGAAACAAATTAGAATTCTCCACTCTCTACGACGTCTGGGAGATAGAATATTTTCAGGAACAAGGAAATCATAATGATTTTTTTTTCCATTCACAAGTATATCGTCGTGTCGTCCACCGGTTCCATCAAAATGATTTTTATCAACATATCCCTCTTTTATACATTTTTCATTAGTTTGGTGCTTACTCTTATCAACCAATAAAATACCTATAGTTTGATATGTAATAAATTTTCTCATAAATTTGACTTTCTTTGATAGACGAATTGGTTCAATAATAAACATTCCTTTGTTTATCAATTCTTGCAAAGTGAGCCTTTGTGGAATCCACATTAGATCCAGATGCATCTCTCCTCTTTCAATTGAGTATATAGCAATTTCCTTTGGATCCACCAGTCTAAGTAGGAAACAATATACCTTGATATTATTCATTATTCTTTGATTCAAGGGGTCAACCCATCTTAATTGAAAAATAAAATTATTTTTCAGGAATAAACCCAATTCCTCTTCTACCCTGTTCTTGTTCTTGTTCTTGAATTGTTTTTTCTTTTTACCCTTTTTAATGTCTGATGTCGGGTAATCTTCTTCAATATTTTTATTTTTGTTTTGTTTTCGTAGATCTGATACAAGATCCCCTTGGTCCTGTTTTTCGTTTTTTTTTTTGTTAGAATTTTCTAATTCAATATATTCTTTTTGATTTTTATCAGTTTTATCAGGTAGTATAGGAAGATTTTTTTTATTTACGCTGATCTTGTCATTTTTACTAATATTTTCATTTTCATAAAAATCAAAAATAAGTAATTTGATTGGTATGATCCACGGTTTCATCTTATAGACATCAAAAAGTCGCACAAATTCCGGGAAAAACAAAGGATTTCGCTTTGATTTTGATATTGTATGATATAACCCTTTTTGATCCATACCCATCCAATTTAAAATGTGCTTTTTTTGATTGGATGAATCAACTTCGTGATGAATTGTAAAAGACAAAGTTTCTTTTTTTTCAAATATGTTATAATTATTATTATTCGTTTTGGTTGTAACATTTTTTTTAATCTTGTTATTGATATGTGTATTGGACCAGGCCTTAATGTCGATATTATTTCTAAGACAACTTCCACAATCAAAATATTTTCTATCCGCATTTTTATGCGTACCAATAATATATCTTTTTATATAATCATCAATGGCTAAACTTATTAATCCATAAAATGATTCGGGTTTAGGCGTATTTAAATTATATGGAATTTTGTGATCCTCATTTATTTGTAATGTTGATCCAGAAATATCTGAGTCCCTACTATCCCCATTATTTATATAATCATATGATAAAAGATCATATCCGTAGTGTTTTTTCCATTTTTCTTTTTGACTCATCAATGAATTTACTGTATAGGAATTTTTTTTTACATAAGAATTTAATTGGGTTTTTTCTTTTTTATATAAATCCAATTTCGTTGAGTATTTTTTTTGAAGCGTACGACGTTGGTTGATCCTATTTCGCCATTTTTCCGGGACTAAAGGGGACCACTTGGTATGAAAGAAATTGTATTGAAAATGCGCCTCTAACCAATTTTTCCATTTATTCTTCTTAGTCTTCATTTTCTTATGCCTTAGTTTGGAATCCAATATTCCCTGGATCATACAATAATCTTTGATTCTATTCCTAAGAAAAGGATAGGTGTCGTGATACTGAAACACAGATTTTAAGTGATACTTGTTAAGTAATTTTGTTTGTGATAATTTGTAAAATACATATGCTTGAGACAACGAAGATAAGTCACAATAAATACTTTTATCATTATGACTAATATTTGGATTATAAAAAAACTTTTTGATAGTCGAAATAAAGTTGATTTTATTTTGATTTTTTTTCTCAATTCTTTCCTGATTTGTTTCATCATTAGAAATAGATTGATTGCTCATTTTTGTTAATTCAAATAAAACTTGGAGATTAATCTTGGGAATCTTAATGGTATATAGTAAGATATCTATGTATACTTTTTCAATGAAGGATTTCATAAAATAATGTGATTTACGTATTAATCGTATATTTTGTCTTTTAAATATTTGCCAAACAGCCTTCTGCGATTCCGATCTATTATCACAAGTTAGAATTTTTCTTTTTTTGTCTTTTGTGATTTCTTCAATTTGAGTCCTAATTGTGATTGTCTTATTAGCAAGATCCATCATTTTCGTTTCTATGAATGAATCATTTTCTAAATTCGTAAATCGAATTTGAATGGTCGATTCGTGGATGATCTTATCATTCATTTTGGAATCTTTTATGTTTTCATTTAATTCATATCCCCCCCCCCGTTTAAATAATAAAATGAAGTTTCTTACATTTTCAAATTCCTTCATTATTAGGTTTATAACTAGTTTCATGACCCATATTGTTTTTTCTTTTGAAACTTTTAGAAACCATTTTATTAGTTCTTTGAAAACTCTTAGAACTCCAAACAATTGCATTTTTACTTCTCTTTTTTTTTTTTCAATTTCTTTAGAAATAGGTTCAAAAAAAGAAGGTCGTTTTCGGGCAGGACCAAAGGGCAGGTCCGTCTCCTTTCCCCAAACTGTTAAAAAACAAAAATCGTCCTTTTTTGTTTTTTTCCGCATTTTATCTCTATGATGAGAGCGTACCTTAGCTCCTTGCCAAGGTTTCAGACAGAAGGGAAATAGAATCTTTATCTGAATACCGTCTGTTAACCAATTTTGGGGAAATTCCGTTTCTGATAATTGAACACCATTATAGGTGCAAAAAATATGTGCTTCTCTATCCCATTCCTTCAAATCTTCATACCATTCGGGGAATTGGAATAATAGCATACGGCCAACATTTTTAGCTATTATCAATGAAGGTAATATAATATATTTTCTAAGAAAGGATTGGGTTACTAACATTGAACCTCTGATTATTTGAGTAAATATAAAAGTATCCCAGGTTTCGGATATTGCTATTCGTTTATTTTTTTCTTCTTTCTCTTTCTCTTTGTTTGTTTTTTCCTTTTTTTTATTTTTCTCGTCAAAATCAGCAATTTTAAATTCTGGATTTTCCCCTACCCAATTTCTAAAAATGTGATTCATCATATTAGAGAAAACAAAAGAAGAAAGAAAAACCGTTCTGTCTATTCGATCCAAAAAAAGTGGAGAATGCACATTTGCTTGAAACATTTCCCAAATAACTATTTTACGTCTTTGAGCACGCATGGATCCTTTGATTAGACCCCGACGAAAGTCTGATTGGTATGAGTAACGTATCAAAGCTTCTTCTTCTTCTTCTTCTTCTTCACTAGTACTAGTATTATTAGTATTAGTGCTAGGATTATCACTCTGATCATCAGTATAAATTACCACTCGTTTGCCTTTTCTTGAACGAATGTCCGTTTTTCCCATCGATTCCTCTTCATTTTCTTCCTCCTTTTCTTCTTCTTCCGAACTATCGATCAATTTGTATGACCATCGAAAAACATTTTTACTGATTTCTTCCATTTCAATGGATTTTTCTTTTTGTGTTGTTTGATCGTTTGGATCAGTTGTAATTTCATCGAATCCAAATTGCGAAGATTTTTCTTTCTTTTCTAAATCAATTTCTTGTTCGTATTCAAAAGATAATTCATCAATTGAGGTTAAGTAATTATCAATAAAAAAATTCGAATTCAAAAAGGATTCCCCGCGAAATGGATTCTTTTTATGTTCAAATTCTCGAGAATGATTAGGAAATAGATCATGAATCTTATTTATCCAGAACATTTCTATGGAATCAAATGTTTCTGCCGAAGTGATGAAATCATTCCTGATTTCACGTAAATCGAATTTTTTTATTGTTCCTCGA